ACGCGTGGGGGAGAGGGTGAAGAAGATTAGAGATACAATTAAATATCTGTGATTACTACCCCCCTCCTCTTTTTTTTATTTAATTTGAATAAGTTAGAAAAGAAAAAAAAAGTGGATTCAACTTCAGTAAAACTCGGAACTCGGGGTCCGCGCTTCCAGTGAAAGTAACTTCAATTAAATTAAAATTAAGAGAAGGTAGTTAGAAATGTAGTTAGTGTAACAGTATTCTACAAGACGCTTAAATGAATTACTGTGATTCTCATCGAAACTTCTAATTGAGATAGAGTTTCAAATCTTTGTATTACTTATTATTAATATAATTAGAACTATATTAGTTGCAATGAAATTTTTGATAATTTGGATTTCGAGTTAGCAACTTCACTTCTTTTTCCTTCCTTTCTTCGTTCCTTCAGATCGGAAAATAGAAGAGTTGAATGAATAAAAAATCCCAAAATCCCAAGGAGGTTTATGGCCAAGGGGAAAGATGTTCGAGTAAGGATTATTTTAGAATGTACCGGTTGTGTTCGAAAGAGTGTTAATAAGAAATCAACAGGCATTTCGAGATATATTACGCAAAAGAATCGACACAATACGCCCAGTCGATTGGAATTGAGAAAATTCTGTCCCTATTGTTACAAACATACAATTCACGGGGAGATAAAGAAATAGATGGAATCTATCGCTTGCGTGTCACCTTTTCAAGGAAGATGACAATGATATAAAGAAGATATTAAGTATAGAATAATATAGTATAGAAAGAATACTATAGAATCTTATCGAATATATATTATCTTACTATAATATAATAATATAATAAATATATTATGCATAGAATATATTATCCTATAATATAATAATATAATAAATATATTATGCATAGAATATATTATCCTATAATATATTACGCTAATATATATTCGAAATTCGAATTATATCTATTTCTATATATAGATAAATAGAATATATAGATAAATAGAAATAACTAGATTTTAAATAAATATTTTAAATAAATAGAGAAATATATTCTATTGAATAGGAATATATTCTATTAATTAAAATATTCTATTAAATAGAATATTATTATATTAATAGAAATATATAATTAGAAATATATAATTAGAATAATAAAAATAAAATAATAAAAATGAAAATAATTAAATATTAATTATTTAATTAAAATTTAATATAATTAAAAAAAAAATATTAAATAATAAATATTCAATATATAATTAAATATATATATATAAAATATAAATTAAATAAAAAAAAAAACAAATCCTATTTCTGAATTCGAAATCATTTTTGATCCAATTGAACGAAATAGGATTTTTGAAATAAGGAATAAACAAACCATGGATAAATCCAAACGACTTTTCCCTAAGTCCAAGCGATCTTTTCGTAAGCGTTTGCCCCCGATTGGATCGGGGGATCGAATTGATTATAGAAACATGAGTTTAATTAGTCGATTTATTAGTGAACAAGGAAAAATATTATCTAGACGGGTGAATAGATTGAGTTTAAAACAACAACGATTAATTACTATTGCTATAAAACAAGCTCGTATTTTATCTTTGTTACCTTTTCTTAATAATGAAAAACAATTTGAAAAAAAGCGAGTTGGTCACTCTAACTACTGATCTTAGAACCAGCAAGCAAAATAGGCTTACTCAAATTGAAATGGGATCACAATTCCAATTCGAATTGAACCATAGATTGATGTTTTGTTCAAAAAAAAAAAAATGAAAATCCAAATTTGATTTTCGTGTCGTAAGAAAAAAAACGAATTGGGGGAGAAGAAACGTTTTTTTTATTGAATGTTTTGTTTAGTTTGACTACTTTACTTGATCATATTATCATCATATTTTATCGTACGAGTTTCTATTCTATCTTCCCGGAATTTCTTTTCAAGAAATTCCATGTAAAAAATTCTATGGATTCCTTACAATTTCCTTATTTTCTAATGTCATTGGAAATCGTATAAAGACAATTCCTATTTAATATAGCTATTTGTGCAAGTATTTTACGATTAAGAAGCAATTGTCTCTTGTACAGATTATTTATTAATCTGCTATAACTATAAGATACCCTGTTTTCGCGAATTATTGCATTTATCCGAGTGACCCACAAACGACGAAAAGTTCTTTTCTGTCTATCTCTATCCCGATGGGCCGAAACCAAAGCTCTTATTTTTTGTTGAGTAATACTTCGAGTAAGTCTTGAATGAGCCCCGCGAAAGCTTGATACGAATAAACGAATTTTTGTTCTACGTCTACGGGCTATATATCCTCGTCTAATTCTGGTCATTGAGTACACGAAACTTTGATGAATAACTAATTGCTTTCTTTTCTTTCAGTTATTCTTTTTCCCCTTTTCTATAATAACAAAACGGATTTTTCCAATGTATAAAATAATAATTCCAACGGCTTTTGCTACTATAACCTTCCCAACCACGATTTTTTCTTTTTTTTTTGGAGACATTTCGTCTCGAAATAAGAATAAGAAACTGTATTGATATTAGGTCTCAAACACAAACAAAAATATAATAAATAAGCAGTAAATAGAAATAGATAAATAGTGGGTTCCATAGTTTCTATGGTTACTTTTCTTAAACGGTGAGGTCTTCTCTATACACCGGAGCCCCTCCTGCATTTAATCATTGAATCAATGCTATTGTTAACGTGTACAGTTCACATTCTTTTGCTCTACCTATGAATTCTCCAGTAATAGGTCTTTCACAAGGAAATCTATCTATTATAGTAACGGTATTTAATTATGAGGATTAGCTAATTCGTTGACCCTCTTAGTCCGTTCTTGCAAGAGTAGGGGCATAAATTTTCAGCCTGTTAACTTTTAATAAGATTTTCCCTGCTTAATGGATAATCATTTGTTACCAATGGGAAATTCTTTCTTGTTTTAAATTGAAAATTGAGGTGATTGAATTTGCACCAATGAAACCATAAATTTGATACACAATAGACGAATGTGATAGATCTTTTTTTTTTAGATAATGAAAGGCATTCTTCTATTCTATCCTATTCATCCGTACTGACACAGATAGTGGAAAAATTTTTTCTTTCTTTTGTCTCTTTTGTCCAAGCTCATGATCTAAACAAGTCGCACATACACCCTAGTACATGTTCCTCGGCGCTGAGGACATCCCCCAAGAGCGGGGGATTTGGTAACGTTTCTAATTGGCTGTCGTGTGTTTCTAATAAGTTGTTTAATAGTTGGCATTTTGAATCGTATGCATAATGGGCTGGTTTAGATCGATCGTAACCGTATGATTCTGAATTTTTTCTATATTAAATAATAGAATATTAAATTAATAGAATATTAAATCGAAATTTCGGTAAAAAAAAATATCAAATCGCGATTTGCATGAAATTTCTTCTATTTCTTATGCAACTGCTATAAGATCAACAATTCCATGAGCTTGGGCTTCTGTTGCTGACATAAAAACATCTCTTTCCATGTCTTCGGATACAACCCATAAGGGTTTTCCCGTTCTTTGTGCATAAATCCTTGTGATGATTTCACGCAGTTTCAGCAGTTCTTCTGCTTCCAGGACAAATTCTGCTATTTGTGCCTGATAAAAACCAGCAATAGGTTGATGAATCATTACCCTGATCATATAAGAAAAAAAGGTTTAGTCTAGCTCTCATAATATAAATATTATAATAAATAATAGAAATATAATAAATAAGAAGGGTCCGGGAAGAGATAAAAAAGAATAAGAAAAGACGATAGAATTGAACAACCGTACAGGCATTGTTATTGTTTGTACATTGCATACGGCTTCACACTAGAATTCACTTTTATTTTACCTTTCATCGAAAAAAATCTAGGCTTAAATCAGTAAATGCTCCAATAACCACCCTTTCCTTGGGAAGAGGTAAAAAGCAAAAATACTATGGTGGTCCCGTTGCTTTATTTTATCAGTGATTTAGCAATCCCAAAGTTTCTTTTTTTTTTTTTAGTTGAAAAAAAAAAAATAATAATATTATATTAAATAATAATAGAACCTTTTTTTTGTACTCTTTCATAACATAAATAGTGTTAAGAGCCCTCCGGTGCGAAAACAAAAATGTTTGTGACGCTGAAAGAGGTTCCTGATAGAATAAAATCAGAAAGGCCCTTAATATCCCATACGACTCTTTCGATACATAATCTAATGTTTAAAAAAAATTTCTTATATCTATATCGAATTCGAAATGCCATGCTATTATTACTTAATATTTATATTTCATATGGCGAAGGCATAGTTTTTTTTCTTTCAAATAAAAACCCATTGGCGCCAAGCATGAGGGAATGCTAAACGTTTGGTAATTTTTCCTCCGACCAGAATAAAAGATCCCATTGAAGCAGCTAATCCCATGCATATTGTTTGTACATCTGGTCGCACAAATTGCATAGTATCATAAATAGCTACTCCGGGTATTACCCATCCGCCAGGAGAGTTTATAAACAAATACAAATCTTTGGTCTCGCTCTCTATACTCAGATATACCATAAGACCAATAAGTTGATTCGAGATCTCACTATCAACACCTTGACCTAAAAAAAGTAACCTTTCTCGATAAAGTCGGTTGATTAGGATAAAATTCTATCCTCTAGAAACCGTACATGCACCTTTTGATGCATACGGTTCACCAAAAATAACGAAAATAAAAAAAAGAATCAATGTTTAGATTCTAGCCCTGCTTTTTTTTGATAGTGAGTACTTTGTTAACCTTTATTTTGAATCTTTATTTTGAATGCGGGGTCTTTTCTTCTATTTTTTAAGAAAGATGAGTTTTGACGCGTTTACTTACAAAAAAATTAATTAAACTTATCAAATTAACTTCTTATTGATGTATTCGTTCATCGTGATTGAATTCAAATCACGATGGCATTCTCTTGTTCCTGAGTGGGCTTCTTCAATTCTTTTAGGTTTGTGCTCTACTCCGAGTAAAGATCTGCCCGATTTTTATTTGCACATATAGGGCAAATGCTCTAATACCGCGTCTTTTTGTTACAACTTCGTTTTTTTTAATTCATTTAACGTTTCTGTCAAATATTTGACGTATTTATTATATTATTTTATTCGATTGAATATGATTTTCAGTTCGAATCAAAATTTATAAAAAATTTCTAATATAGAATATGATACAAGTAGTAATGATAATAGATATATTACCAATTGGATTTGCTAAACGGAGTCTGGATATTTCATTTTGTTGGTCTAAACAAGGCAACCATAAAGTATTCTAATTGATAATATTAATTTGAGTACCTCAAAAGCATAGATTTAATTGAACTTGATTGCACTTCACGCTTCAAATTTTTGATGATTTAATCAATCTTTCTTGGGCGAAACAGAGGGATATCTCAATCGGGTGAGAGAACGGGGGAATTCCGTATGACCCAATATATCTGACAAGTCGCACTATAAGTCAATCCAAAGTGAATCGTCTTCTCCAGGATGTCGAAAAGGGACTTTTGGGACACCAATAGGCATTAAATGAAAGAAAAAAGATTAAGTACTCTATTTCACTTTGAGATGAAAACGTAAGAATGAATTTTTTGTTTTAAGAATATTGACCTTTATAATTTACTAATATTTTCGTAATATTTTGTAATATTTTATACGTGGATTTCTATTAGAATTTCTATTTAGAATTTCGAAAAATTTGATAAAAATAGAAAAAAGAAATATATAAAATATTAAGGAAGACAAATCGAATAGAGTCAAATTATTACGAATAAGTCCTTTGAATGATGAACAAATTTCTATGTGTTCGTTCATAGAAAATGGAGTCAGCTACCCGTTGCGTATTGGTACTTATCGGGTATAAAATAGATTTGCTTCTCTTTTTTTTGTTCCTACAAACAGAATTGTTATATTATTACTAAAATACTAAAAAAAAAAAAAATAGTAATTCTTTCTCCACTTAAAAAGGGAGATCCATAACATAGTTTTTCCAGTGCAATAAAGTTACATAGTGTTTATTTTTCGTGAATAAAGGGGTATTTCCATGGGTTTGCCTTGGTATCGTGTTCATACCGTCGTATTGAATGATCCCGGTCGTTTGCTGTCTGTCCATATAATGCATACAGCGTTGGTTGCTGGTTGGGCTGGTTCGATGGCTCTATATGAATTAGCAGTTTTTGATCCCTCTGACCCCGTTCTTGATCCGATGTGGAGACAAGGTATGTTCGTTATACCGTTCATGACTCGTTTAGGAATAACCAATTCGTGGGGTGGTTGGAATATCACAGGAGTAACTATAAGCAATCCGGGTATTTGGAGTTATGAAGGTGTGGCTGGGGCGCATATTGTGTTTTCTGGCTTGTGTTTCTTAGCAGCTATTTGGCATTGGGTGTATTGGGATCTAGAAATATTTTTTGATGAGCGTACAGGAAAACCATCTTTGGATTTGCCCAAGATCTTTGGAATTCATTTATTTCTCTCAGGGGTAGCTTGCTTTGGGTTTGGCGCTTTTCATGTAACCGGATTGTATGGTCCTGGAATATGGGTCTCCGATCCTTATGGATTAACTGGAAAGGTACAACCAGTAAGTCCAGCATGGGGTGTGGAAGGTTTTGATCCCTTTGTTCCGGGAGGAATAGCTTCTCATCATATTGCAGCGGGTACATTGGGCATATTGGCGGGCCTATTTCATCTTAGCGTCCGTCCGCCCCAACGTTTATACAAAGGATTACGTATGGGAAATATTGAAACTGTCCTTTCCAGTAGTATCGCTGCTGTCTTTTTTGCAGCGTTTGTTGTTGCTGGAACTATGTGGTATGGTTCAGCAACTACCCCGATTGAATTATTTGGTCCCACTCGTTATCAATGGGATCAAGGATACTTCCAGCAAGAAATATATCGAAGAGTTAGTGCCGGGCTAGCCGAAAAGCAAAATTTATCCGAAGCTTGGTCTAAAATTCCCGAAAAATTAACTTTTTATGATTACATTGGCAATAATCCTGCAAAAGGTGGATTGTTCAGAGCAGGTTCGATGGACAACGGGGATGGAATAGCTGTTGGATGGTTAGGACATCCTATCTTTAGAGATAAAGAAGGGCGTGAACTTTTTGTACGCCGTATGCCTACTTTTTTTGAAACATTTCCAGTTGTTTTGGTAGACGGAGATGGGATTGTTAGAGCCGATGTTCCTTTTCGAAGGGCAGAGTCGAAGTATAGTGTCGAACAAGTAGGTGTAACTGTTGAGTTCTATGGTGGTGAACTAAATGGAGTCAGTTATAGTGATCCTGCTACTGTCAAAAAATATGCTAGACGTGCTCAATTAGGCGAAATTTTTGAATTAGATCGTGCTACTTTGAAATCCGATGGTGTTTTTCGTAGTAGTCCAAGGGGTTGGTTTACTTTTGGACATGCTTCGTTCGCTCTGCTCTTTTTCTTCGGACACATTTGGCATGGTGCTCGAACTTTGTTCAGGGATGTTTTTGCTGGGATTGATCCAGATTTAGATGCTCAAGTGGAATTTGGAGCATTCC